GTTCTAAGCCATCTCTGGCGATGAATCAACAATTCGAAGTGCTTTTCTTGCGTATTCTTGATGAACCAGCGTTTATATATAGATGTAGGAGGCTTTGTTTGGGAAGTAAGAAGCCCCTTTGACATCTCTTGATCTGCAAAGAATTCTCGACGTGAAAACACAGAGACAAAGGGCTGATCTTTGAATAGGAAAAAGAATGGATCGGCAGGGTCCCAAATGTATTGGCTTATTCGAAAAAAACCTTGTTCTTTGGAGGATCTATCTCGTGTCTGGTACTGCATGGTTCCACTCTGCAAGAACTCCGAATCATTCTCTTGAAGCTCATCCTCTTTATGATAAATGATACGCTTGCCCCGAAATGACCTGGCCCAATAGGGAAATCCCAATTCATTGGACCTTTCGATATAATCAAATAGATTGCCACAAGGGCACCATATTCTAGGAGCCCAAACTATGTGATTGAATAAATCCTCCTCTATCTGTTGCGGGTCGAGGGCTCCTTCTTCAAACTCCGACTCGTATTTTTCATATAGAAATCTCTGATCAACAAAAGAACAAGATCCATTTTGCATCATATCTAAGGGATTTCTTGGTTCGGACCGAAGAAGCAATGTCACTCGATCATTATCAAACTGACTGCAATATTTTTCTGTCCGTGAGGATCCCACCAGAGCGCCTTCTACTTCTAATAGGCCATGAACTAGATCAGAATCATTCTCAACGAATCCATAAGAAGTGATCCAATTTTTTTCATCGGGTCCGGGTAGAGACCAAAGATCTTGAGCGACCGATCCGGCAGAACAACTCAAAAGATAAAGAAGTATCGTTAATTTCTTCATGCTCGTTCCAAGCTCGAAGTACCATTTGTACAAAAAAGAATCCCCTTCCTTACATGATTTCTTCTTCATATAGATAGATATAGGATCTATGGGGCAATTACTTAGAAGTATATTTTGTGCCACAGCCCTTCCTATCTGATAGAAAAGGATCCCATGATCCTGAACCGATCTTACCTGGGATCGCAAATCCCAAGTTTGTCTATGAAGAGCGGATCTAATTGTATTAGTGTCTAGAATGGATTTCTTCTGTGTAATACTAATGGATAGGGCCTCATTGGTAAGTGCTACAAGATCTCGTGCATTGGAGCCCATGGTTATGGCCCCGAATCCATTAGTATGGAACATTTTCTTTTCCAAGTGAAATCCCCTAGTATATGAAAGAGTGAAAAAGTGCTTTCGTTGTTGTGGAATAAGAAGCCTCCGTATCTTAATGCATGTATTTAATTTATTCGGAGCTATTAGAGCGGGATCTACTTTTTGGGGAATATGAGTCGAAGCAATAACAAGGATATTTCTAGTGGAGCATCTTTCACAATCCCTGGAGAGATAGTTCACTAATAGACCGAGGGATAAGTAATTCGACTCATTCACATACAGATCATGAATGTTTGGAATCCATATTATGCAAGGAGACATTGCTTTTGCTAATTCGAATTGAAGGGTGATATCAAATCGGTCTTTTTTCGGTGTCATATACATAGTTAGCGCATTCGTCATAGTTAGCAGCTCTGTATCAAGGTCATCATCGATATCGTCACTACCATCAATATCGATATTGTCACTACCATCAATATCATCAATAAGATAACCTTTAGGCTTGTCATCCAGGAACTTGTTCGGAAATACCGTAATGAAAGGAACATAGGAGTTTGTCGCTAGGTATTTGACCAAATAGGATCGTCCAGTTCCTATAGAACCTATCACTAAAATACCCCTAGACGGGGATAGGGCTAAGCGGAGCGAAAAGGGTTTTCCATGAGATGGGAAATGAAAACTATTAGCCCCACACGAGGTTTGTGAATAAGTGATTGTCTGATAATGAGCAAGGAATATCCGTCTTTCTGCTAAACAGGATCTATTGAACTCATAATTCATTAGATATTTTTTATGAATGTCAACTAAGTATCGTAAGTAAATTGATCCCGGTTGTTCAACCATTTGATAACCAGAGTCATTCTTTGATAAATGATCACTATGAGTCAGACTCAATAGAATTTGATCAATCCTTTTTTTTGTCGTTAAGGTGGAGAACTGAACCAAGAATTCTCTTTCTTCATCATCAATCGAATCACTGTTCGCGACCCAGGATTCTATTTTATCATCAATCCAATCAACGTTCACGTTTTTTCTTTTTCTTATCAATGAATAGATCTCTTTACTTGTACGACTTAGATATCTCGTATTTCTCGAAAAAGTGATTCGATTGATAGGATTTGGTATGATACTTATGATATCGATGAGATTGATATTCAAATATTTCTTCTTAGAACGTATTGATTTGACCCCATAAGTGGGACCACCACCCAATAGCATGTTGCCACCAGAAGCAGAACCCCGTATTTCTTCTAGAGAATCTCCTAATTGTTCCAGAGTAACTAGAAAGAGATTCTTTAACCAGAAAGAGTTCAGTTCAGATGTAGGATACCTATCCAGAAGTTTTC